AAATAATAAAATAATAATATTTAACTAATTAACTAATAAAATAATATAATTATTTTATTAATAATTAATATATTTAATATATTATTTATAATTATATAATTTTGATATTATATAATAGATTATATAATAGAAATTAGAATAATATAATAGAAATTATAATTAATATATAATAGAATTTTCAATTTTTTTTTATTTGTGCATCTGGTCCTTTAGTTTTAGAAAGCCCTCCTTTTTTGTTTTTTGGACAAGATTATCCTTGTCTTTGTTTATGTCTTGGATTGGAACAAATTACTATAATTCGTCCGCGCCTACGGATCAGTCGACATTTTTCACAAATTTTACGAACGGAGGCCCTTATTTTCATATTTGTCATTCCTTAACAGAATTCCGAATCTATTTATTGGAAGAAAATAGGGTTTCCTGCAATTTTTAACTTCTAATTGTATCCCCATAAAAAAAAGAATGTTGAAGTTGAAAAACAGTATAATCATTCGAATTTTTGTTCCGGGGTCTATAAATTATACGTCCTCCGCTTGAATCAAAATGACTTACTTCCATTTTTATTTTATCTCCCGGTAGTATACGTATAAAACTATGTCGAATCCTTCCGGAAACATAACCTAGAATCATATTCTCATTATAGAAAGGAACCTGGAACATACCATTGGGAAGTGATTCAGTAATTAAATCCTCATGAATCCATTTGTTTCTTTTATTCCTAATTCCAGTTAAAACCCCTTCCCGTATTAACTAATGTATGAGGAGTGAGATTAGAAAACCGCTTTTTCTCTCTCTTTTTTCACAAAAATGTATGTAAGTTTCTCATATAATTCGGATATCAGAAAGATTACCATATATAACATAAAATTTCTCCGCCGATTTTTTCTAATCGAGCCTCTCGATCTGTCATTATACCTCGAGAAGTAGAAAGAATTACAATCCCCACCCCTCCTAAAATTCTAGGAATTCGTTGATAATTAGAATAGATTCGTAGACCAGGTCGACTGATTCGTTTTAAATTCAAAATAGTTTTATATGATCCTTTCCTATTTCTTCTATGCCGTAGAGTTAAAACTAAAAAATATTTGTTGCTTTCCCTATGTTTTCTCACGTTTTCAATAAAACCTTCTCGGAAAAGTATTGTAACAATGTTTTCGGTGATGTTAGTAGATGGTATTCGAACCGTCCCTTTTCTATTCATGTCAGCATTTCGTATAGAGGTTATTATGTCAGCAATGGTGTCCTTACCCATGATAAACTAAAATGATTGTTGCCCTTGACTTTTGATATAATCAACATGCTCGTTTATTATTTTATATCTTTTATTAATTATTTATTAATATTTTATTAATTTTACTAATATAAAATTAATAAAATATTAATAAATAATATTAATATTATATATTATAATATTATATATATAATATTATATATATAATATTATATATTAGTATATATTCGAAATCTTATTCTATTATTCTATTTAATAATTTAATATTTCTATTTCTTTTTATTAGATTTATATTTTATATTATGAATTATTGAATTGAATTATTAAATATTTTTAGATTTTTGATATTTATAATAATTACAAAAGGTATATGCGTGAAACATAATCAATCTATTAATGAATCTATTTCATTCAAATACTATAAATATATCACGGTCTCGTCTTATAATACCTCGGGTGCTAATGAAACTATTTTAGTGAAATTTAACTGTCTTAATTCCCGGGCGATCGCACCAAAAATTCGAGTTCCTTTTGGATTTCCTTCTTGATCAATCACAACCGCAGCATTATCATCATATTGTATTATCATACCGTTGTTACGTTTGAGTTCTTTACAAGTACGTACAATTACAGCTCTGATCACTTCTGATCTTTCTAAAGGTGTATTTGGTACTGCTTCCTTGATTACAGCAACAATAACGTCACCAATATAAGCATATCGTCGATTACTAGTTCCTATGATTCGAATACACATCAATTCGCGGGCCCCGCTGTTATCGGCTACATTCAAATGGGTTTGAGGTTGAATCATATCATTCTTTTTTCTCTGTTCTTTCAGTGCAAAGGGCGAAGTAAAAAAAAAAAGAAATATTGTGTATCCAAAAAAAAAAAGAAACCTACAATTGCAATTGTTTTTTTTTTTTTCATCCCAAAGACCTCTTTCCTTTGGTTCTAATTATTATGCCGAAATAATGAATTGAGTTCGTATAGGCATTTTGGATGCTGCTATTGCAATAGCTTTTCTGGCTATATTTTCTGTGACTCCGCCCATTTCATAAAGTATTCTACCTGGTTTAACGACAGCTACCCAATATTCGGGAGATCCTTTTCCCGACCCCATACGTGTTTCTGTAGGTCTTACTGTAATCGGTTTGTCTGGAAATATGCGTACCCATATTTTTCCACCGCGTCGGGCATTTCGTGACATTGCCCGCCGACCTGCTTCTATTTGTCTAGATGTGATCCAAGTGGGCTCGAGTGCCTGAAGAG